TGATTGGTCAATAAAAATATATTTCAATGCTATTTCTTGTTGATTTTTCTTTAGTTTAGCCAATTTATTATGAAAAGTAAAAAGGGGTAAAGTACCCTTATGTTGGCTTTTTTCTAAATGTAAGTTTTCTTCTTCTGCCTGTAAAAAAGGAATAAATAAATCAATCAAATGCCGAGAGGCTTCATGAAGCGCTTCTTTAGGAGTTAAACTCCCATTTGTCCATATTTCTAGAAAAAGTATCTCTTGCTTTTCATTCCCATTTCCATAAGAATGAACACTATGATTCACATTTCGAACGGGCATGAATACAGCATCGATTGGATAACTTCCATTTTGAAAGTTATTTGGCGATTTTATACAGTAGCCACGAGTCCTTTCGATTTGTAAGCCAATACACAAGTCAATTGGTTCCGTTAGAATAGCTATATGCTGTGTATTATCAACGATTTGCACCGAAGGTGGTAAGATGATATCTTGAGCAGTTACATATCCAGGGCCTTTGACACAAATAGACGCGTCACAAGTTCCATACAAATTGCTTCTCAATACAATTTCTTTCAAATTCATTAAAATTTCATGTACTGATTCTTGAATCCCTGCTAGGGTAGAAAATTCGTGTGGTATTTTCTCAGATTTTGCGCGTGTGATACACGTTCCTTCTAGTTCTCCAAGCAAACCCCTTCGCATCGCAATGCCTATTGTGTCCGCTTGACCCTTCATAAGCGGAGACATAATAAAGCGTCCATAAAAAAGACGTTTACTGTCGGCTCTTGATTCAACACACTTCCACTGTAGTGTCCGAGTAGATATTGTTACTTTCTCTCGAACCATAAGAATGTTTGTTATTTTTGATCAAATCATTGAATTATTTATTTCTCTTGAAATCTCTTCAATGTTTATATTTTTACAATGTTTACAATGTTTAGATTTTTACACACGTCGTTTTTTAGGGGGCCTGCAGCCATTATGTGGCATAGGAGTTACATCCCGGACGAAACTTAATAATATACCACTTCTACGAATAGCTCTTAATGCCGCATCTCGTCCGAGACCGGGGCCTTTTATCATGACTTCAGCTCGTTGCATACCTTGATCCACTACTGTCCGAATAGCATTTCCAGCTGCGGTTTGAGCAGCAAACGGTGTCCCTCTTCTTGTGCCCCTGAACCCGCACATTCCGGCGGAAGACCATGAGATCACCCGCCCCCGTACGTCTGTAACCGTCACAATAGTATTGTTGAAACTTGCTTGAACATGAATAACTCCTTTTGGTATTTTACGCGCATTCTTACGTGAACTAATACGGCCATTCCTGCGCGAACCAATTCTAGGTAAAGGTTTTGCCATATTTTATGTTATCATCTTATAAATAGAAGCCAGGTGTCTATGGATATATCCATGTCATGTCAAAATAAATCTTTTTTTTTTATTTATATATCGGATGCCTTAAAGATAAAGAAGATAAAGAGTCCCGGTTTCGAAGGACTAGCCTTGTCTTTGCTTATGTCTCGGATTGGAACAAATTACTCTAATTCGTCCCCGTCTACGTATTAGTCGGCATTTTTCACAAATTTTACGAGCGGAGGCCTTTATTTTCATATTTGTTATTCCTTAATTTTGAATATACATGTGTTTTTGAAGAAAATAGGTTTCGTTAAATTTTCCAATCTGGAATTATATCTCTATGAAAATGAAAGGAATAAGGAAGTTGAAAAAAAAAAACTACCTAATCATTCGAATTTTTGTTGTGTAGTCTATAGATTAGACGTTCTCTGGTCGAATCATATCGGCTTACTTCCATTTTTATTTTTACTCTATGCCTTAGTAGTCTACGGATAAAACAAAACTATGTCGGATTTTTTCTGAAACAGAACTTAAAATCCGATCTTCATTATCGAAACAAACTTGAGAGATACCATTAGTAAGTGATTCAACAATTAAACCCTCTTGACTTGACTCTATTTTTATTCTTTCATTCCAGCTAAAACCTCGTGAAGTATCAAGTATCAATTAATATAATGCAGGAAAAATAATAAAAATAATATTAGAACCCTTTTCTTTCTTCTTTCTATTTTTTTTTTTTTTTCACAAACAGGAAGTCCGGATAAAATTTTGATGTCCGAGAGGAAAGATTACCATATATAACACAAGATTTCTCCACCGATTTTTTCTAGTCGAGCCTCTCGGTCTGTCATTATACCCCGAGAGGTAGAAAGAATTACAATCCCCATCCCGCCTAGAATTCTAGGAATTTTTTGATAGTTAGAATAGATTCGTAGACCAGGCCGACTTATTCGTTTTAAATTTAGATTAGTTCCATACGATCCTTTCCTATTTCGTCTATGTCGTAGAGTTAAAACAACAAAAAATTTCTTACCTTCCTGATGTTTCCTCACATTTTCAATAAAACCTTCTTGCAAAAGTATTTTAATAATTTTTTCGGTGATGTTAGTAAATGCTAGTCGGACAGTTCCTTTTCTATCCGTGTCCGCATTTCGTATAGAGGTTATTATGTCAGCAATAGTGTCTCTCCCCATGATAAACTAAATTTATTGGTGCCTCATAATTTTGATATAATCAACATATTTTTCTTTTTTTTTTTGTTTGTTTTCTTTTTATCATTTTATCATATGAATTCATTTTTTTTTATTATTTTAGAGGTATATGCATGAACTCGAATCTACTAATTTCTTTCATTTTTAATTCATTTTTTTTAATTAATTTTCTAATTTATTCTAATTTACTTTAATTAATTCCATTCAAATATTATAACTATATCGGGGTCTCATTTTATATCTTACAATGTTTTATCTTACAATACTTCAGGTGCTAATGAAACTATTTTAGTGAAATTTAACTGTCTCAATTCCCGGGCGATTGCACCAAAAATTCTAGTTCCTTTTGGGTTTCCGTCTTGATCAATGACAACTGCAGCATTGTCATCATATCTTATTATTATGCCGTTGTCACGTTTGAGTTCTTTACAAGTACGTACAATTACAGCTCTGATTACTTCGGATCTTTCTAGAGGTGAATTTGGTACGGCTTCTTTGATTACAGCAACAATAATGTCACCGATATGTGCATATCGCCGATTACTAGTCCCCATGATTCGAATACATATTAATTTTCGGGCTCCACTGTTATCTGCTACACTCAAATGGGTCTGAGATTGGATCATATCATTTTTTTAATCTGTTATTTCAATGCAAAGGGCAAAAAAAAAAGAAATATTTTTGTTCAAAAAAAAAAATAAACGTTCGATTTTTGTTTTTTTAATCCTAAAGGACTTTTTCCTTTGGTTTTTCTATTCCTATCTCGAAATAATGAATTGAGTTTGTATAGGCATTTTTGACGCTGCTATTGAAATAGCCTTTCTAGCTATATTTTCTGTTACTCCGCCCATTTCATAAAGTATTCTGCCAGGTTTAACGACAGCTACCCAATATTCGGGGGATCCTTTCCCCGATCCCATACGTGTTTCCGTAGGTCTTGCAGTAACAGGTTTGTCAGGAAATATACGTACCCATATTTTTCCCCCGCGGCGCGCATTTCTTGTCATTGCTCGCCGTCCCGCTTCTATTTGTCTAGATGTAATCCAAGCGGGTTCAAGTGCCTGAAGAGCATATCTACCGAAAGAAATACAATTACCTCGATAAGACATTCCTTTCATTCTTCCTCTATGTTGCTTACGGAATCTGGTTCTTTTGGGGTTATAGTAGATGGTCGTTTATCAATTCCATCCCTACTACAGAACCGGACATGAGAGTTTCTTCTCATCCAGCTCCTCGCGAATGAAATGATTAAAAAAATATACATGTAATAATATACTATACTAAAGCATGGTATTTGGTGGGATTTCTCCTGTTATTATAAATTTGTATTATTAGAAATTTGTATATTTTTGTATTATTCTATTTTCTATTCTATCGAATTTTATATGACTATGTATTCGATTTCTGGTTTTCATTCTGTTTATATATTTTATATAGTCAATATGTTATCAGATTGTTTTGTTTAAAATTATTAAATTTAATAACATAAAAACCTTCGCGGGCGAATATTTACTATTTCAATAATTATTTTACTATTTCAATAATTATTTCATTTGTGGAAGTAATCCATTAGCTTTTAGAATAAAGACTAAATAGAAATGAATTGTCTACTGGTTCCTTTCTTTTCTTTCGCCATCCTGCCCAATAAATCAGTACTGATTTATTGGTTCCGTCGTCCCCATCACTTCCCAATTAATGGTTAGGTCCTACTTTTACAATGGAGTCCTGAATAAAATCAAATTGAATGAAATTTGTTATTGAGTCAATTTTCTCAGTCTTTATTGGCTCCAGGCTCTTGATTTTTTGTTCTATGAATAGATTCATTTAATTATAGATCAATCTCTATTGATGCTTTATTACATTCATTGGCTTTTATAAAATGAATCATAGACCTTACATATTGGAATCATATATCATTGATATTTTTTTTTCTTTTTTTTTTCTTTCTTTCACCCTTCCATTTATCTGCATTATTTTCTATTTTGTTTTAGAATAAAATAATCAGATTGATTTCTTTTTCTGAAAAAAAAAAAATTGCAATTGCTGCAATTATATGATTACTATATCATATCTTGACTGCTTCTTTGAATCCAGATAATGCAAAGCGATGAGTTGGTTATTAGTTCTATATTGGTTATTAGTTCTATACTTATTAATTCATAATAGGAGTCGGCCTATTTTTTTTTTTGAATCCTTTCCCTAAAAATCAAAAACCACCGAGTCACACACTAAGCATAGCAATTATCTTATATCAACTTAACAATCGAATTTTTTATTTTTTATTTAACCTTATAAAATTAGAGGTATTTCTTTTTTGTTTTGATTGAAGACAAAGAGGAATGAAAGAGTTTGTTCTTTGTGTTCTATCAATAGATAGAATGTAAATAGAAATGCAAGGTAATTACAAGTTTATTATTCTTTGTCTACAAATATCCAAATTTTGAT